AAATGATTGAAGTTTTTCTATTTGGAATCGTCTTAGGTCTAATTCCTATTACTTTAATAGGATTATTTGTAACTGCATATTTACAATACAGGCGCGGTGATCAGTTGGACCTTTGATTGAGTAACATTTCTTTTTTTGATTGACCTCCTACAAGGAGGAGGTCAAATTTAAGTTGCAATTAGACTTTGTTTTGTTAAGTTATTTCATTGTAATTCGACATAACATAAACGAAATCACGCTCTGTAGGATTTGAACCTACGACATCGGGTTTTGGAGACCCGCGTTCTACCGAACTGAACTAAGAGCGCTTTCTTATATCCTATAACAGTAGATACGATTGTAAAGTTAAAGAAAAGTATTTTTTTACCCCCGAGGGGTCTTGCGTACATGTACATATAGTATGTACGAATGAAAGATTATGTCCAAAATTTCCCGATCTTACTCAATGAATCCCTCGTAACTGTCCATAGGAGAAAGAATAGGTAGGGATGACAGGATTTGAACCTGTGACATTTTGTACCCAAAACAAACGCGCTACCAAGCTGCGCTACATCCCTTTTAAAAATTGTTGTACAGTGTCATTGTATAAAATACATGTTTTGTTTTCCACATCCTTCTTTTTCGCTCTACCTATCTATATAGGTAGAGAATGTTCTTGTCATTTTTTTAGGGAGCGGCAAAATTGAATATGCTGGGTCATTGTACATATGCATTTTAGTTAGTAATTCCTAATTCTAATTTTATTTCAAGCAAAAACAAATGATATTGAACTAAAATATCGGGTTATCTATGATCTATGTATTAGAATATCGAACTAGGACTATATATGTATTACAATATACAATACAAATATACAAATAAAGAATTAAAATAAATAAGAAAAAAATAGAAAATAAAAGAAGAAGGAGGATTTTCAATGCGAGATATAAAAACATATCTCTCAACGGCACCTGTGCTAACCACTCTATGGTTTGGGTCTTTAGCAGGTCTATTGATAGAAATTAATCGTTTATTTCCGGATGCCTTGTCATTCCCCTTTTTTTCATCCTGATTGAATTCTTGTATTGATCTGTGAAGAAATGAACGAAGATTTGAGATACAATTCTACGTAACATGGCTCCAATTTCGCTTCCTTTTTCTTTCCTATCCTAAAAAAAAAAGAAAGAGAAAGAGTGTATTGAACCTCAGTCAAAATACAGTGAATCTACGATAGAATTTGGGGGGAAAGAAATGGAAATGTGGATCCAGTCTAGGGGCGACAAAATTTTAACATAGAAAGAATAAAATACTGAGATTAGGATAGGAATAATTCATAGTTAGAAAAAATTGTATTAATTAATTATTACGATATTCTTAATATTCTTCTATTAATGAATATGACTCTTTTTCTTTATAGTTATAGTAATTAATAGTAATTCTATTTTAGATTATAGTACTCCGAAGTCATTCGAATTCTAATAATTCGAAAAAGAAAATATTTACAAATTCCATTTCTAGTTAGTAACTTTTATTAATAGAGTCTAGATATAGAATATAGATTCTTTTTTTTTATTTTTATTTGGTTCGGATCAAGAAGAAAATGAAGAGAGTTCTAAAGTGAAGTTGATCCAAAATGAAAAGGAGGTTCATGGCCAAGGGTAAAGATATCAGAATTATAGTGATTTTGGAATGTACCTGTTGTGTTCGAAAGGGTGTCAATAAAGAATCGCCGGGCATTTCTAGATATATTACTCAAAAGAATCGACACAATACACCTAATCGACTAGAATTTAGAAAATTTTGTCGCTATTGTCAAAAGTATACGATTCATGGGGAAATAAAGAAATAGGTGGAACGGAATGTGTGTGTGATTTTTCCAAGTAGCGGGAAGAGTAAGAACTTTACATCTTAACATATATAATACAAACCCAATCCTATTTTGGTCGAATCTTAAATGAATAAGAAAAAAAAAATAGAATTCTATTTTCTAGATTCTTTTATATAGAAGGAATAAACAAACAAGGAATAAGCAAACCATGGATAAATCCAAACAACCTTTTCGTAAATCCAAGCGATCTTTTCGTAGGCGTTTACCCCCAATTGGATCGGGGGATCGAATCGATTATAGAAACATGAGTTTAATTAGTCGATTTCTTAGTGAACAAGGAAAAATCTTATCTAGACGGACAAATAGGTTGACCTTGAAACAACAACGATTAATTACTATTGCTATAAAACAAGCTCGTATTTTATCTTTGTTACCTTTTCGTAATAATGAGAAACAATTGGAGAGAGTGGAGTCGATCCCTAGAACTACTGGTCCTAGAACCAAAAATAAATAGATATACTCCTCAAAACTCCAATCGGAACTCAAGCTTATATTAATGTTTTGCTCGAAAAAACTAGAATCCAGATTTGATTCTTGTATTATAAAAAAGGAAAAATGGGAAAGAAATCTTTTTTTATTGAAAAATGTTCGTTTATTCCTACTACTCAAATCTTAATTTCTTTTTTTTTCTATCTTCCCGGAGTCCTTTCTCCGGGAAATCCTGTTTCAATCATTCTTGTTTCATGTATAATAGATTCTATTAATATTTTTTTATTCCTTTATTTGATTTGTATTTTTTTTATTTTTGATTGATGATTTTATTTGAAATAATATCAAAGCAATTCTTATTTGATAGGGCTATTTGTGCAAGTATTTTACGATTTAGAAGCAATTGTATCTTGTACAGATTGTTGATGAATAGGCTATAACTATAGAATAGCCTATCCTCACGAGTTACCGCATTTATCCGAGTGATCCACAAACGACGAAAATCTCTTTTTTTCCTGCTCCTATCTCGATGAGAGGAAACCAAAGCTCTCATTCTTTGTTGAGTAGTCGTTCGAGTAAGTCTTGAATGAGCCCCTATAAAGGTTGATGCAAATAAACGAATCTTTTTTCGACGTCTCCGAGCTGTATATCCTCGTTTAACTCTGGTCATTGAATCAAATGAAACTTTCTTGAATAACTAATTGATTTCTCTTCTTTCAGTCATCCTTTTCTTCCGGTCAATTAATAACAAAACGGATTCTTCCGATATATAAAATATAAATTCCAATGGCTTTTGCGACTATGACCTTCCCGACCACGATTTTTTCTTTCTTCAAGGTATCTCGCCTGGAAATAAGAAATTCGACTGCTACTAAATAAAAAAGAATAGTGGGTTTCCTCGTTTCTATGGCAACTTCTGAAACGGTGAGGTCCTCTCTATACACCGGAGCCTCTTCTTTCATTTCATCAAATTTTATTGTGAACTTGTATAGTTCACACTCTTTGGCTCTACCCATCCATTTTTCAATTAGAATTCTTTTTTCAATTCTAATTAGAAAGTAATAGTCCTTTTCACAAAAAAAGCTATCCATACAGTGACGGCATTTAATTCTGAAAGTTGGCTAGGTAGCTGACCCTGTTAGTCCGTTTTTTAAATAAAAGGAATAGGAGCATAACCTTTTTCCTCCGCTTAATGGATAACTATTTGTTACCAATGGAGAATTCCTTCTCATCTCAAACGGAGTGATTGGATTTGCACCAATAGAAACCATAAATTCATAACATAATTAGGTAGATGATAGATCTTCATTTTTAGATACTAGTAAATTAAATGGCCGTCTTCCACTCTATCTATCCTAATTCATTGATAGTGGTCGTTGATACTTTTGCATTTCTTCAAACTCATCATAATCTGAACTGAACGAGTCGCACATACACCCTAGTACATGTTCCTCGACGCTGAGGACATCCTCGAAGAGCGGGAGATTTCGTGACATTTCTTATTGGCTGTCTTGCGTTTCTAATAAGTTGTTTAATGGTTGGCATGGCGTGTCTATAGAATCTCATTCTAGATAGAATAGAACGGGTTGGCTTAGATCGATCTTAACCTGATGGTTGATGATTATGAATGATTTCTATTCACACGGAAATTTCGAATTTTTAAACGGAATTCGTATATTTATATGGAATCCCTAGTATTTTCATTTTCGATCGCTACAAGATCAACGATGCCATGAGCTTGGGCTTCTGTTGCTGACATAAAAACATCCCTTTCCATATCTTCGGATATAACCCATAAAGGGTTGCCCGTTCTTTGTACATAAACTTTTGTGAGAGTTTCGCGAAGCTTCAATAGTTCTTCTGCTTCCAGGATAAAATCCCCTGCTTGTGCCTCGTAAAAAGAACTAGCAGGTTGGTGAATCATAACCCTGATGATATTAATATAACATCATGAATGGTTCTTCTATCTATATATCGCACGATTGGGTTAAAGTAAGGGGTAATCAAAATAACAATAAAAAATAGAATTAAACAACCGTACGGGCATCTTTTGTACATTGCATACGGCTCTGCAATGGAATTTATTTTTTCGATAGAAGAAATTCTATCGAAAAGAAGAAAAAGAACCCATCCGATCCAAATCGTTAAATGATCCATTTACCACCCTTCCTTTCGTAGTAGTAAAAAAGATACTATGATGGTTCTGTTGCTTTATATGTTTATCTATTTATCTCGTCTGTGGTTTAGCAATCCCAAAGTTTCTTTTTGATATGATCCAAGAAGGATAAAATGATTTTTCCATTTTTTTGACTCTTTCTCTCATAACATAAAAATAAGAAAGATACTTCTGGTGTGGAAGAATAATGGTTTGTGACGCTGAAATTGACTCTTGCTTGACACATAAAATCAACTTGGGAATAACCCTTCTTTCATACTACTATCTCGATACAAAATCTCATGTTATAAAAAAAACACTAATGGTTTGTTCATATCGAACTCGAAGTGCCATGCTATTATTACTTATTCTTTATTTGATTCATATTCGATACAGCGAAGGCATAGTATTTTTTTTCTCAAATAAAAAAACTCATTGGCGCCAAGCGTGAGGGAATGCTAGACGTTTGGTAATTTCTCCTCCAACCAGAATGAAAGATCCCATTGAAGCGGCTAATCCCATACATACTGTATGTACATCCGGTGACACAAATTGCATAGTATCATAAATGGCTATTCCTGGTATTACCCATCCGCCTGGAGAATTTATAAACAAATAAAGATCCCTAGTATCATCTTCTATGCTGAGATATACCATGAGACCAACAAGTTGATTCGAGATCTCACTATCAACCTCTTGACCTAAAAAAAGTAATCTTTCTCGATGAAGTCGGTTGATTAGGGAAAAATTGTATCCCTGAGGAACCGTACGTGCACCTTTGGATGCATACGGTTCGAAAGAATTGCGAAAAAAAATCAATGTATTGATTCCAGTCTTATTTCTTTTTTTTTTAACATTAGTTTTGCCCTCCTTCCCCTTCCCTATATTCTATAATGTAGAAAATAAAAAAGAATTTTATGAACTTATTGAACTAACTTCTCATTGATGTATTGTTTCATCGAAATTCAAATTACGATGTAATTTTCTTGTTCCTGAATGGACCCTTTCAATTCTTTTAGGTTCTTGTTCTACTCCGGGGGAAGATTTGCCCGAATTCCATTTGCGCATATAGGTCAAATGATTCCAGTACCACTTCTTTTTTTTTTCAATTGTTTCATAACTTTCCCCAAAATATTCGATGTATTAATAATACTACTCCATTGGTAGGCAGTTTTATATTATCCCTATAGTAAGTATAGGAATAGTCTATAATACAAGTGGTAATCGTGTAATCATCATATATTCTACATAATAGATTATAATAATAGATTATATTAGAATATTCTATTATAGTTCTATTATAGTAAGTTATATTATATTATATTTAATTATTAATGAATTTCATAATTTATTAATACTTTAATTAAATTTATATTTTATTTTTATATTCTTTATTTAATGTTTCTTATTTAATTATCTAATATTATTATATTTTTTCTATTTAATATTTCTTATTTATATTACTACATTTACACTCCCATTCTATTACTTTTACTCTTACCATTTCCAATTTGGTATTCTCTGAACGGAGCCTGGATACTTTATCAGTCCAAGTAAACCATCAATTATATTAATTGATAATATTAATCCCCAATAGGAATTATTGTGCTTCACGCTCCGAATTATTGATTGTTCAATCAATACAAGATTGAATATCTATTTATTGGATTGGGCGAAATAGAGAATACTCGATCGGGGGAGATAATGGGGAAATACCATATGACCCATATGTCTGACAAGTCGCACTATACGTCAACCCAAGCTGCATCTTCCTCTCCAGGATTCCGAAAAGGTACTTTTGGAACACCAATGGGCATTAAGATAAATAAAAAATGAAGTACTATACTTTACTTTAATATGGAAACGTAACAATGGGTTTTATTGTCTTCATCATTTTTTCTCTTTCTTTTCTATTTTTATATTCTATATATTTTTTTTTCTTTTCTATTTTTATATCTTATATATAGAATATATTAGATAGATATATTATTATCTAGATAGAATTAGAGTATATATTAAGTATATAGATTCTAATTTAGAATATTAGTATATAGATATATACTTTATATATAGGAATATAGGACTGGAAGGTTCATAGAGGAAGACAGAATGAATAAAGAAAAATTGTAACGAACGGGATCGATCGGATCAGCCGATTGTTCGAATGATTTCGAATTATAAAAAGTATCTATGCATTCTTTTTCCCTCAAAATTCTCCCATTGCGTATTGGTACTTATCGAGTATAGAATAAGATCTGTTTCTCTTTGTTCTTCTAAATAGAAATAAATAGAATTGTTTCCTTCTCTTTCTATTTTCAAATTCTTTCTATTCTATTTCATTAAAAATAAAAGAAGGGAATACAAATAAATATAAATCTTTTCCTATACAAAATCTACCGAACAGGTGAAATACACGGTCTAGTCTTTTCCAATGCGATAAAGTTACATAATGTCTATTTCTTTTTCAGAAAGGGGTATTTACATGGGTTTGCCTTGGTATCGTGTTCATACTGTTGTATTGAATGATCCCGGTCGATTACTTTCTGTCCATATAATGCATACAGCTCTAGTTTCTGGTTGGGCCGGCTCGATGGCTCTATATGAATTAGCGGTTTTTGATCCGTCTGACCCTGTTCTTGATCCAATGTGGAGACAAGGCATGTTCGTTATACCCTTCATGACTCGTTTAGGAATAACCAATTCGTGGGGGGGTTGGAGTATCTCGGGAGGAACTATAACGAATCCGGGCATTTGGAGTTATGAAGGCGTGGCAGGGGCACATATTTTGTTTTCTGGCTTGTGCTTCTTGGCAGCTATCTGGCATTGGGTGTATTGGGACCTAGAAATATTCTGTGATGAACGTACGGGAAAACCTTCTTTGGATTTGCCCAAGATCTTTGGAATTCATTTATTTCTCTCAGGAGTCGCTTGCTTTGGCTTTGGTGCATTTCATGTAACAGGCTTATATGGTCCTGGAATATGGGTGTCTGATCCTTATGGACTAACTGGAAAAGTACAATCTGTAAATCCAGCGTGGGGTGCGGAAGGTTTTGATCCTTTTGTTCCGGGGGGAATAGCTTCTCATCATATTGCAGCAGGTACATTGGGCATATTAGCGGGTCTATTTCATCTTAGTGTCCGTCCGCCTCAACGTCTATACAAAGGATTACGCATGGGTAATATTGAAACTGTGCTTTCCAGTAGTATTGCTGCTGTTTTTTTTGCAGCTTTCGTAGTTGCTGGAACTATGTGGTATGGTTCAGCAACTACCCCAATCGAATTATTTGGCCCCACTCGTTATCAGTGGGATCAGGGGTACTTCCAGCAAGAAATATATCGAAGAGTTGGGGCCGGACTAGCCGAAAATCTGAGCTTGTCGGAAGCTTGGTCTAAAATTCCCGAAAAATTAGCTTTTTACGATTACATTGGTAATAATCCGGCGAAAGGGGGATTATTCAGAGCAGGCTCAATGGATAACGGGGATGGAATAGCTGTTGGGTGGTTAGGGCATCCCCTATTTAGAGATAAAGAAGGGCGCGAACTCTTTGTACGTCGTATGCCTACCTTTTTTGAAACATTTCCGGTAGTTTTGTTAGATGGAGACGGAATTGTGAGGGCCGATGTTCCTTTTAGAAGGGCAGAATCCAAATATAGTGTTGAACAAGTAGGGGTAACTGTTGAATTCTATGGTGGCGAACTTAATGGAGTCATTTATAGTGATCCTGCTACTGTAAAAAAATATGCTAGACGTGCCCAATTAGGTGAAATTTTTGAATTAGACCGGGCTACTTTGAAATCCGATGGTGTTTTTCGTAGCAGTCCAAGGGGTTGGTTCACTTTTGGGCATGCTACGTTTGCTTTGCTCTTCTTTTTCGGACACATTTGGCACGGCGCCAGAACCTTGTTCAGAGATGTTTTTGCCGGTATTGATCCAGATTTAGATGCTCAAGTGGAATTTGGAGCATTCCAAAAACTTGGAGATCCAACTACAAGGAAACAAGTAGTCTGATACAAAATTCCTTTGACATCTTTTGCCTCTATTTTTTTTATTTTATTCTAGTATTTAGAGTATATAAATTTAGATTTCTATTCTATTTATTATTTATTTAGATTTATTATTTATATATAATTTATATTATATATATATAGTATTTAGCTATTTAGTATTTCTAATTTGTTAATTTCTATAATTAAGCTAGAATTTCTCTTTTCTATATTAATTGAATCTATTATATATTTCATTTCATATTCAATATTTCCTAATATACTAATACTAATATATAAATTAGATAAATATCTATTTATTTTCTATTTTCTTTCTATATTTTTATTATTTTTATGTATAAATAGAATAATAATAATACAATATAAATATAGAAGAAATAGAATTAATAATATATGACTATATATATAATATAGTATATATACATACTATATAGATAGTAATAGTTAGTAATAGTAAATCTCAATTTAGAATTTCTTTAGTAAATGATCCAAAATGAATAGGTGTGGAAGCTATAATTGTAAACCACGATCAAATCTATGGAAGCATTGGTTTATACATTCCTCTTAGTTTCAACTTTAGGGATAATTTTTTTCGCTATCTTTTTTCGAGAACCACCTAAAGTTCCAACTAAAAAAATGAAATGATTTTTCATTATTTCCATTGAAGTAATGAGCCCCATATTCATATTGGGGCTCATTACTTCAACTAGTCCCCATGTTCTTCGAAGGGATCTCTTAATTTTTGAGAGGGTTGCCCAAAAGCGGTATATAAGGCATACCCAGTAAAGCTTACAAGTAACCCGGATATGGAGATGGCGACTAGGGTTGCTGTTTCCATTTTTTCGATAATTTCAAGATCACAAAGGATCACGATAATGTCGTTTATTTACAACTACAACGGAATGGTATACAAAGTCAACAGATTTCAACCCATGATGAAAGAGGATTTATGGCTACAAAAACCGTTGAGAGTAGTTCTAGATCTGGGCCAAGACGAACTGGCGTAGGGAGTTTATTGAAACCATTGAATTCGGAATATGGAAAAGTAGCTCCAGGGTGGGGGACTACACCACTTATGGGAGTTGCAATGGCTCTATTTGCAATATTTCTATCTATTATTTTAGAAATTTATAATTCATCTGTTTTACTGGATGGAATTTCAATTAATTAGTTCATAAAAACTAGGACTTCCTAGTTTTTCAATCAAAAAATATTATTTTACTTATACTTACTTAATGCTGAAAATACTTAATACTTCAACTTAATATTACCTAAGACTTGGATTTCATTCTGGTAGTTCGATCGTGAAATTTATTTGTTTCGATATTTCATTTCCGGAATATGAGCGTGTGACTTGTTATAATTGATCCTATTAATAATACAGAGAATGTACCTGTCATCTCTATCAAGATGATTCTACCTCGTCAGATATTTATTCTAGTCTCTGGAGCACGGACTATATAGAATAGATCAAGAAAAGAAATATTTGAACTATGATTCATACCTATTATTAAGACCTCGCAACCGGATTAAAAAAAAATGGAAATAGGTCTTTTCTAAATCAAACAATTTTTTCCTTCATACTTCTTTTGACCAAAATAAACCTCTTTCTCTATATTTTGTTGAGTTATTACATTCATTGAAGAAGTGATGATCAAATGGTTTTTACTCAGAAAACCTTTGAGTTTAGCTTTGGCTTTCTTAAATCATCGTGGTTCTAGTATGAATCTGAGGTTTCAATTGATTCATAGGGTCTCAACAAGAGAATTCCTATCAAACAAAAAAAAAAAAAAGATAGGGAAGAGAAGATTCAAGAGGCCTGTCACGATTAACATAAAGAAAGATGGATGAGCCAACTTGAGATTGTATTTCTTGGCATTATCATCACAAAGAAGAGATTCCGGATTTTTCTTACTTCGTATCTTTGGGTCAAATCGAGTCAAGCGGCTAAGCCACAAGAAGTTTGAAACTCTCTATTCCATATCCGTTGAACCCAGTATTTGTGTGTTTCGGCTTGAGCCGTACGAGATGAAATTCTCATATACGGCTCTCAGAGGGGGAGTCTTTCTTAGGTTACCTATCTCAATAAAGTATATGATTGGTTCGAGGAACGTCTCGAGATTCAAGCGATTGCAGATGATATAACTAGTAAATATGTTCCTCCTCATGTCAACATATTTTATTGTCTAGGGGGGATTACGCTTACTTGTTTTTTAGTACAAGTAGCTACGGGTTTTGCTATGACCTTTTACTATCGTCCAACTGTTACAGAGGCTTTTTCCTCTGTTCAATACATAATGACTGAGGCCAACTTCGGTTGGTTAATTCGATCAGTTCATCGATGGTCAGCAAGTATGATGGTTCTAATGATGATCTTGCACGTATTTCGTGTGTATCTTACAGGTGGTTTTAAAAAACCCCGCGAATTAACTTGGGTTACAGGGGTGGTTCTGGCTGTATTGACCGCATCTTTTGGCGTAACTGGTTATTCCTTACCTCGGGACCAAATTGGCTATTGGGCAGTAAAAATTGTAACAGGCGTGCCTGAAGCTATTCCTATAATAGGATCACCTTTGGTAGAATTATTACGTGGAAGTGCTAGTGTGGGCCAGTCCACTTTGACTCGTTTTTATAGTTTACATACTTTTGTATTACCTCTTCTTACTGCCATATTTATGTTAATGCACTTTCCAATGATACGTAAGCAAGGTATTTCGGGTCCTTTATAGAGAAGGCAGATCATATATATTTGTAATTTATCATATGGGGGAGGAACAAGAGTCTTTCATTGCTACAAATATGGATTATTTAAAAATAAGGCATGTTATTTGGATACTTCTATTCAACTCTGAAGTATTGTTTATTTGATACGAATCAAATAGTTGAAGTATATTTTCCTAAAAGAGGATGGATTATGGGAGTGTGTGACTTGAACTATTGATTGGTCCATGCAGATATATGATTTTATCCGCCACGTTGGAATTCACAACCTAACGTGTCTCCGCATCCAACCATCACGTCAGTCCCTTTATGTAGCATAGGATAGGCCGGTTCGCTTGAGGAGAATATTTTCTATGATCATACCCGAATCATGTCATACATGAACAGGCTCCGTAAGATCCCTAGAATAGAATGATCCAATGTTCTATTTATTCCACTTTTTTTGATTTTTCTTTTTTTTTTAGTAATTTTCTTATAATTAATTGATAGTATTAATATTTTGTATTAATTTGATAGTAATCTTATAGTAATCTTAGTAAGTTTTTTATAGTATGTAGATGCATTCATTTCCTCTGCATCGACCCTGAATCTATGATACTATTGGAGTTAAATAAGGGATCTAAGGAAGAACAGGGGCTAGACTTTATTAGTAACAAGTAAAAATTTTGTATTTTTGTATGTAATACAATCGAGATGTTGTAGGGATAAATACCAACCAAAATACATGAGACAATCCAAAAAGCACTTGATCATGATCAAATTTGTAAGCCTACTTGGATATTGAGCATTTCCTTGTTGCCAGAACTGAATTCTTTGCAATGAATAATGAATCGTTGAAACTCGGGGAAATGGAATTTGATAAATCTTTTCTTACATAGAGTCATTCTACATTATATATGTAGATATGTATGAAATATAGATCTTCTATGGACCTATTTATGTTCTATGGATCTATTTCTGTGATTCTTTTGATTCTTGCTCGAGCCGGATGATAAAAAATTATCATGTCCGGTTCCTTTGGGGGATGGATCCACAAGAATTCACCTATCCAAATAACAAAGAAACCTGATTTGAATGATCCTGTATTAAGAGCTAAATTGGCTAAAGGGATGGGACATAATTATTATGGAGAACCTGCATGGCCCAATGATCTTTTATATATTTTTCCAGTAGTAATTCTAGGCACTATTGCATGTAATGTGGGCTTAGCAGTTCTAGAGCCGTCAATGATCGGTGAACCGGCGGATCCGTTTGCAACTCCGTTGGAAATATTACCCGAATGGTACTTCTTTCCCGTATTTCAAATACTTCGCACAGTACCCAATAAGTTATTGGGTGTTCTTTTAATGGTTTCAGTACCAATAGGATTATTGACAGTACCTTTTTTGGAGAATGTCAATAAATTCCAAAATCCATTTCGTCGTCCAGTAGCTACAACAGTCTTTTTGATCGGTACCGCAGTAGCTCTTTGGTTAGGTATTGGAGCAACTTTACCTATTGAGAAATCCCTAACTTTAGGTCTTTTTCAAATTGATTAAACCGTGAAATACCACGACATAGGTATCTAAGGAAGATCCCCTTCTGGATCTTCCTTAGATACATCAATCTTATTATGATCTATTCTGCAAATATATGGACCGTGTCGGAGATTAAAAACTTATTCTATTCTTTGTTTATTTCTAAAAACTAAAAAAAGAAAAAATTCCAATGGATTTAAAATGAAAACTTTTTATTAGGTAAATTGATTGCAAAATGCTTCTGTAGAGTGCCCAATATCTGTTTTACATCTTCTATGCGAAAATATTCCATTTTCATAAGATCTTCTTGACTGTGACTCAAAAGGTCCAATAATGTATGTATATTGGACTTTTTGAGACAATTATAGGTCCTGGAAGACAATTCTGATTGGTCAATAAAAATACATGTCAATGGAATTCCTTTTTTGTTTTTCTTGATATTAGTGAATCTGTCTTGAAAGGAAAAAAGGGGTATATTCCATCTGTTTTCATTTTCCTCGAAATTCATGTCCTCTTCCTCTGCATGTAGAAAAGGAATCAATAAATCAATCAAATTACGAGAAGCCTCATAAAGTGCTTCTTTAGGAGTTAAACTTCCATTCGTCCATATTTCTAGAAAGAGTATCTCTTGTTTTTCATCCCCATTCCCATAGGAATGAATACTATGATTCGCATTTCGAACAGGCATAGATACAATATCTATAGGATAACTTCCATCGTGAGAGTCGTTTGTGGATTTCATACGATATCCGCGATCTCTCTTGATTTGTAATTCAATACACAAATCAATTGGTTCTGTCAGGTTAGCTATATGCTGTGTCGTGTCAATTATTTCTACAGAAGGTGGTGAGATGATATCTTGAGCTGTTATGTATTTTGGACCCCTGACGCAAATGGATGCGTCCCTAACTCCATAGAGATTACTTCTCAATACAATCTCTTTCAAATTTATTAAAATCTCATGTACTGATTCTTCAATACCTGCTATCGTAGAATATTCATGCAGCACATTTTCAGATGTTGCACGTGTGATACATGTTCCTTCTATTTCTCCAAGTAAAGACCTTCGCATGGCAATACCTATGGTATCGGCTTGACCTTTCATAAGCGGGGACAAAACGAAACGACCATAATAAAGACGCTTGCTGTCTACTCTTGATTCAACACATTTCCACTGTAGTGTTCGAGTGGATCCTGCTACTTCTTCTCGAACCATACTCTTATTTTTCTTTTATTTATGATTATTGGATCAGATCATTGAATCATTTATTTCTCTTGAAATCTCTTGAATTCTTATTTCTACACACGTCTTTTTTTAGGAGGGCGACATCCATTATGCGGCATGGGTGTTACATCACGTACGAAACTTAATAGCATCCCATTTCTACGAATGGCTCGTAATGCCGCATCTCTTCCGAGACCTGGACCCTTTATCATAACTTCTGCTCGTTGCATACCCTGATCAACTAATGTACGAATAGCATTAAATGCCGCGGCTTGAGCAGCATAGGGTGTTCCTTTTCTTGTGCCTCTGAATCCAGAAGTACCTGCGGAAGCCCAAGAAACCACCCGACCTCGTACGTCTGTAACAGTTACAATAGTATTGTTGAAACTCGCTTGAACATGAATAACTCCTTTTGGTATTCTACGTTCATTCTTATTTGAACCAATACGTGCATTTTTACGTAAACCAATTTTTGCTATAGGTTTTGTCATATTTTAGTAGATCATATTCATAAGAATAAAATAAAAAGAAAGAAGAATCAGAAATCTACATAAAGATACGGATACAGGAATATCCATTTTATATGAAAACGAATCCTTTCTTCTTTCTTTTTACATGTACATGTTACATGTACATGGGTTTTTCTTTTAAAAAGTTCTTGATTTAGAACTTGAGAAGGATTACCCCTGTCTCTGTTTATGTCTCGGATTGGAACAAATGACTCTAATTCGCCCCCGCCTACGAATCAAGCGACATTTTTCACAAATTTTACGAACAGAAGCCCTTATTTTCATATTTATCATTCCTTACTTTCATTCTGAATCTATTTTTTTTGAAAACAAAAATCAGTTTATTGCATTTTTGAACTTCGAATTATATCTCTACGAAAAGGATGTTTAAAAGAATGATCTAATCGTTCGAATCTTTTTTTCGAAGTCTATAAATTATACGTCCCCTGGTTGAATCATAACGACTCATTTCGATTTTGACTCTATCTCCGGGTAGTATACGTATAAAACTGCGCCGGATTCTTCCTGAAATATAACCTAGAATTAGATCTTCATTATCTAACTGAACTCGGAACATACCGTTGGGAAGTGATTCAGTAATTAAACCCTCATGAATTAATTTTTGTTCTTTCATTCCAGGGAACCCCCTTTAAGTATCAACTAATAGAGGAAGAGTTCTATAATTCACTTCTCCTCTCTATTTTACAAATAGTAAGTTCGAGAGAAAATTAGGGTACCCAGGAGAATCACCATATATAACACAAAATTTCTCCTCCAATTTTTTCTAGTCGAGCTTCTCGATCTGTCATTATACCTCGAGAAGTAGAAAGAATTACAATTCCCATTCCGCCTAAAATCTTAGGAATTCGTTGATAGTTGGAATAGATTCGTAGACCAGGTCGGCTGATACGCTTTAAAATTATTTTATTACCTTTCCTAGTCTTTCTATGTCGTAAGGTTAAAACCAAGAAATTTTTTTTACTTTCTTGATGTTTTCGAACATTTTCAATAAAACCTTCTCGTAAAAGTATTTTCACAATGTTTTTAGTGATATTAGTAGATACTATTTGAACTCTTCCCTTTTGATCTATGTCAGCATTTCTTATATAAGTTAATATATCGGCAATAATGTCCCTACCCATGACAAACTATAGTTATTGGTGCCTCCTAATTTTGATATAATCAACATGCTTCTTTTTTGTTTTAATTTTTTATTGAATTTTTTTTTTGAAATTCTTAAATTATAAAAAATTATTAGAAATTTAAAGTATATGCATGAGACACAATCTATTCTATTAATCAGATTTATTTCAGATATTTGAATATTATAAATATATATATTCCATGTATAGATTATAATATAGATTATAGATAGGATATATCCTATTTATAATCTATAATACTTCGGGTGCTAATGAAACTATTTTAGTAAAATTCAATTGTCGCAATTCTCGAGCAATCGCACCAAAAATTCGAGTTCCTTTTGGATTTCCTTCTTGATCAATGATAACTGCTGCATTGTCATCATATCGTATTATCATGCCATTATCACGTTTGAGTTCTTTACACGTGCGTACAATCACAGCTCTAATTATTTCTGATCTTTCTATAGGCATGTTGGGCACTGCTTCTTTGATTACAGCAACAATAACATCGCCAATATGAGCATATCGGTGATTACCAGTTCCTATGATTCGAATACACATCAATTCTTGAGCTCCACTGTTATCCGCTACATTCAAAAGGGTCTGAGGTTGAATCATATCATTTTTATTTGAATCTCTTATTTCAATGCAAGGGATAATGGAAAAAAGAAATATTGTCTGTCCAGAGATAAAGAAATCCGTGGTTGTTTTTTCATTATCAATACTCCTTCTTCTTCTTTTACTTTTGTTTACCTATCCTGAAATAACAAATTGAGTTCGTATAGGCATTTTGCATGCAGCTATTTCCATAGCAGCTTTGGCTACAGTTTCTGATACTCCACTCATTTCATAAAGTATTCGGCCCGGTTTAACAACAGATACCCAATATTCGGGGGATCCCTTGCCCGAACCCATACGCGTTTCTGTAGGTCTTACAGTAACAGGTTTGTCGGGAAAGATACGTACCCATATCTTTCCACCACGACGCGCATATCGTGTCATTGCTCTTCGCCCTGCTTCTATTTGTCTAGCTGTGATCCAAGCAGGTTCAAGTGCCTGAAGAGCGTATCTGCCAAAACAAATATGATTGCCTCGGCAAGATATTCCTTTCATTCTACCTCTATGTTGTTTACGAAATCTGGTTCTTTTGGGGTTATAGTTGATGGTTATTTCTGAATTCCATCTCTACTGCAAAGCCGGACATGAGAGTTTCTTCTCATCCAGCTCCTCGCGAATGAAATGATTCAATAATAATAATATTATATATACACATGTATTTATGTATTTCATTCTAAGAAAGAATATACTAATTTTTTTTATATTGAATTTGTTACATAGGTAGCTGTATATATAACTAGGCGTGTTTGTTTATATATAATGCTTCTTTCTTTTATCAAAATTTCTAAAGTATTTTACTTTACCTCTATTGAATCACGCCAACAGTCATCCAATAAATGAAATTATTAAATTAAATAAAAATAAAGAAAGGTTTCGCGGGCGAATATTTACTCTTTCCTCCTTCATTTGTAGGGTCAATTCATGACCATTTAGAAGAAATCCATTTTTTATTGGTTCATTCCGCCATCCTACCCAATGAATCATTAGGATTGATTCGTTTTCAAGAAAATCCTATGTAATCACAGGTTCCATCGTTCCCATAGCTTCTCTATTAATGCTTAGGCCTGAACTCTGCAATGGAGCTCTCAACAAAATATGTTATTTGTTTCCGAGTAAATCTCCTCAGTTTTTATTAACCCGAAGCTCATTTAAATTATTCTCTATTTTTTATTATTTCTATTATCTATTTTTCTATCTTTGATATCTTATTATTTCTTTATCTATCTTATTACATACATAATAGACTGACTATCATAATAGACTGACTATATTATCCATATTGATTAGATTATTTAGATTATTATTTTAATTTAATTTCTTTTATTATATTTCTTATATTTTTTTCTATGTTTCTATTTTCTTTCTATTTTTTATTTGTATATTTCTTATTCTATTGTAATTGTATATTTTGTATTTTTATTTGATGTTGATGCTTTATAACACTGCCTTTATTTATAGGGTAATTCTTCATAAACCATACATATGGGAATCATATATCATTGAGATCTTTATTCTCTCTTTCTATCATCCTTCCATTTTTCCACATCCCTTTTTTTTTCACAATTCATAATCAGATTTCTTTTTTATGAAAAGAATTTCAGTTGCTACAACTATATGATTGATTCAGTCATATAGTGACTGTTTCTTGGGATCTCGACAATACGAAGCAATAAGTTGGTTATTAGTTTTGAGTTTCTTTAGTTTTTATAGTTATTAAGTTTATAGTGGGGTCAGCCTTTTTTTTTCAATCTCAATTCTCAACTCTAAAGAAAAAACTAACGAGTCACACACTGAGCATAGCAATTATACTAAAATCTAAATTAAATTTAAATTAAAGGGTAAATCAAATTTTTATTCAACCTTATAGAATTAGAATTGTTCGTTTTTCTTTGATTAAGAAAAAAAAGAAAAAGAAGAAAAGAGTTTCTAAATTTTTTCTATCGATGAGCAGAATGGCGAGATAAAGAAAGGTCCATTATTCTTATTTTCTTATTCTTGGTTTACAAATATCCAAATTTTGATGCCTAAGACTCCATAGATAGTTCTAATTGTATGGGAACAGTGATCAATTTTAGCGCGAATTGTTTGTAAAGGAACCCTGCCTTCTCTGATCCATTCGACACGTGCAATCTCTTTTCCGTCGATACGCCCTGCAATTTGCACTTGAATTCCTTTTGTACCCGTTTGTTCAGTTAATTCAATAGCTTTTTTCATTGCCTTTCGAAATGAGACTCTATTTTTTAATTGTAAAGCTATATATTCTGCAAGAATATTAGGTTGTCCATAAGGCTTTTCAATTCTTGTGATAGCAATGTTGAGTCTCCGATTTACAGAATGAAACTCTTTTTGTACATTCATCTGTAATTCTTCGACTCCCCGTGTTCGTCCTTCTATTAATAAATTGGGAAATCCAATATAGATTATGATCTGAATCAAATCTATTCTTTTTTTAATTCCTATATGGACAATTCCTTCTAAACCCGAGGATATTTTCTTATTTTTTTTTACATAGTCCTTAATACAATTTCGTATTCTTTCATCTTCTTGTAGACCCATGGAAAAATTCTTTGGTTTTGCGAACCAAAAAGAATGATGACTTTTAGTTATTCCAAGTCTGAAACCAAGTGGATTTATTTTTTGTCCCATATTTTTCTATTATTTTTCCATCCATTTTTTTTCTAAATAGGAATCTAAATTTTATATTTTTCTTTTAAAAAAATCTTTATATGACAAGTGGTTTTTTTTATCAGATAATTACGTCCTCGAGCCCGGGGTCTTAACTTTTTCACAATAGCACCTCTATTGACTTCAGCTTTACTAATAAATAAATCAGCTTCATTCAAACCCATATTATGACTAGCATTTGCTGCTGCAGAATAAACTAATTTTAAAATTGGATAAGATGCCCAATAAGGCATTAGTTCCAGTATCATGAGTGTTTCCTCATAAGAACGTCCGCGAATCTGATCAATTACTCTTCGTGCTTTGAAAACAGACATACATATATGTTGAGCTAAAACTTTTGCTTCTCTATCCGAATTTTCGTTCTTTATCATAAAAGTTCTCCCCCGCCAATGAATGATAAGTGCCTAGGTGAAGTATAGTATAAGATAAGTCAGAAAAGTATAAGTCTTATTAGTATACTAGAAAAAGAAAATAAATATACCTATACTCTTACTATAAGATAAAGACTCTTAAGTCTAAATACTATTAAGATAAGGCTTTTCACATGAATACTTAGTAGAACGACTAACGACGAGATTTATTATCGTTTCTCGCGTGTCTCACGAAAGTGAGAGTAGGTGCGAATTCTCCCAATTTGTGACCGACCATACGATCTGTGATATAAATAGGTAAATGTTCCTTTCCATTATGAATAGCGATTGTATGGCCAATCATTGTGGGTATAATGGTAGATGCCCGAGACCAAGTCACTATGATTTCTTTCTCCTCCCTCCTGTTGAGTTTTTCAATTCTTCCCGATAAATGATTAGCTACAAAAGGATTTTTTTTTAGTGAACGTGTCACGGCTGATTACTCCTTTTTTTACATTTTTAAAATTGGCATTCTATGTCCAATATCTCGATCTTAATCTGAAGTATAATGATGAATGGAAAAAAGAGAAAATCCTTTAGCTAGATAAGGGAAGGGGCGGATGTAGCCAAGTGGATCAAGGCAGTGGATTGTGAATCCACCATGCGCGGGTTCAATTCCCGTCGTTCGCCCATCACATTATTTCCAATTCCAAAAATTCGATTTTCAATGTTCCTATTTACGGCGACGAAGAATAAAACTATCACTATATTTGT